ATTAAAGAAAAATCTATTGGAATTAGAATAGAAGAGATCCGTAAAAAGGTCTCTCGATGGTCATACAAATTAACCGAGAATTTGGGAAAAGAGGAAGAAAAAGATAAAAAAGAATTGGAAGGATTGGAGGAAGAATTTTATGATATTCATTCAAGAAGAGCCAAACGTGTGATAATTTATAACGATAATGAAAAGAATACCAATTCTATTTCTAAAAAGGGAGAGATGGCTTTGATACGTTACTCACAACAATCAGATTTTCGTCGCAATCTAATCAAAGGATCTATGCGCGCTCAAAGACGTAAAACAGTTATTTTGGGCCTATTTCAAGTAAACGTACATTCCCCACTTTTTTTGGATCGTCTAGAAAAAACATATTTTTTTTCGTCTTTTGATATCAACAAAATGAAGAATCTAATTTTTAGGAATTTGATGGACAGAGAACAAGAATCAAACAGAGAACAAGAATCAGAATTAAAGATTCCCTATTTTAAAAATAAAGACAAAAAAAAAGAAAAAGAGAAAAAGAAATATAAAAAAGAACAGACAAGAATATCAGAAACTTGGGATGCCTTTATATTTACTCAAGTAATAAGAAGTTTGATGTTAGTAACCCAAGCTTTTCTTAGAAAATACATTATATTGCCTTCATTAATAATAGCCAAAAATATTTTCCGCATGCTATTATTCCAAATTCCCGAGTGGGGCGAGGATTTTAAGGAATTGAATAGAGAAATGCATATTAAATGTACCTATAATGGTGTTCAATTATCAGAAAAAGAATTTCCCCAAGGTTGGTTAATAAACGGTATTCAGATAAAGATTCTATATCCTTTCTGTCTAAAACCTTGGAGAAAATCTAAGGCACGATCTCATTATATAGATATAATGAAAAAAAAAGAGAAAAAACCAAATTTTTGTTTTTTAACAGTCTGGGGAATGGAAGCGGAACTTCCCTTTGGTTCTCCCCAAAAACGACCTTTTTTTTTTGAACCTATTTATAAAAAACTCCAAAAAAGAAAAGAAAAGGTGAAAAAGATATTTTTACAAGTTCTAAAATCTTTAAATAAAAAAAGTAAATACTTTATAAAAATTAGAAAAGAAGAAATAAAAGGAGTCATCAAAATAGTTCGAGTTATCAACCTAATAATGAAAAAACTAGAGAATCAAAATAATAAATTTGAATTGAGGAAAGAAAAAGTATATGAACCGAACGAAAACAAAAGATATTTTAAAAGAAATAATAAGATTATTTGCGAATCGTCCGTTCTAATTCGAACGACGAATCAGTTAAATTATTTACTAATAGAAAGAAGAATGAAAGATCTTTTTGATAAGACAATCAAAATAAGAAATCAAATTGAACGAACAGCAAAAGACAAGAAAAAAAAAGAAAAAGTTATAATTTATGATAAGGATTTTTCGGTATCACAGAAACCTATTTTGAAAATATTAAAAAGTAAAAATATCCGATTAATGCGTAAATCACACTACTTTATCAAATCATTTATTAAAAAAATATACATAAATATTTTGCTATATACCATTATCATTTCTAAGATAAATGCACAACTTTTCTTTGAATTAACAAAAAAGATCTTTAATAAATTCATTTACAACAATGAAATAAATCAAGAACAAGAAGGAATTGATGAAACAAATCAAAATAGAATGAATTCTCTTTTAACTATAAAAAAATTGTTTTCAAATACTGATAATACTAAGAATAGCAATCAAAATTCCAATACTTATTTGAACTTATCTTCCCTATCCCAAGCATATGTTTTTTACAAAATATCACAAAATCAATTACTTAATAAGTATCAATTGAAACATGTACTTAAATATCAAGGGAACTATCCTTTTTTTAAAGATAATCTAAAAGACTATTGTATGATACACGGAATATTTAATTATAAATTAAGACATAATAAAATTCATACATATGTAATGAACGAATGGAAAAACTGGTTAAAAGGTCATTATCAATACGATTTATCTCAAAAAAAAAAGTCTCGATTTGTACCTAAAGAATGGTGGAATAGGATCAATAAACATCGTATGAATCAAAACAAAGAATCAAACCAATTATATTTATATAAAAAATACCAATTCATTTATTCCATGAAAAATAATGACTATGTGGCGAATTCATTTATGAGTCAAAAAGAAAAATGGAAAAAACATTACAGATATGATCTTTTATCATATAAATACATAAGACTCCCTAATTTATACATTTATGGATCAACATTAGAAAGAAATGGGGACGAAGAAATTCCATATCATTTAAATACATCGAAACCTGAATCATTTTATGTATTGGTAAGTATACCCAGCAATGATTATCTAGAAAAAGAATATCCTATTAATAGGAATAGAAATTTGGATCGAAAATATCTTGATTGTAGAATTCTTAATCTTTATCTTTGTTTTATAAAAAATATTGAGATCTGGATCAATGCACATATTGACATCAAGATTCAGAAAGATACTAAGACTGAAATTAACAATTTAAAAAAAATGGATAAAAAAGATCTTTTTTATCCTACAATTCATCCAGAGATCAAACCATGTAATCAAAAGAGTTTATTTTTTGATTGCATGGGAATGAATAAAGAAAGGTTATATGATATCGCATCAAATCATGATACTATATCCAATCTAGAAACTTGGTTCTTCCCAGAATTCGTGCTACTTTTTGATGTATATAAAATTCAACCTTGGATCATACCAATCAAATCACTCTTTTTTAATTTTTATATAAATAAAAAAAGTAAAAACATTAACGTAAATCCAAAGAAATTATATAATAAAAAAAAAGATAAAAAAGCTGTTGAAGAAGATTATACAATATTCAAAAGAAAAAAGGATATAAAAAAAGAACAATATAAGAGCAATAATGAAATAAAACTGGATCTCTTTTTGAAAAAATATTTACTTTTTCAACTAAGATGGGCTGATCCCTTGAATAATAAAATAATGAAAAATATCAGGGTATATTGTCTTCTACTTAGACTGATAAATCCAAAAGAAATTGCGATATCTTCAATTCAAAGAGGCGAAATAAATCTAGATGAAATGCTGATTCAAAAGAACCTAGTTCTTGCAGAATTGATAAGAAAGGGAATATTTATTATTGAATCGATTTGTCTATCTATACGAAGGGACGAAAAATTTATTATATATCAAACTATGGATATTTTATTGGTCAATAATAAGAAGCATAAAACAACTCAAAAATACACAAAAAAAAAATATATTGAGAAAGGTTTTTTTGAGAAATCCATTGCACGACACAGCAACATATTTTTGAATAGAGACAAAAATCATTATGATTTACTTGTTCCTGAAAATATTTTATCTCCCAGACGTCGTAGAGAATTTAGAATTCGAATTTGTTTTAATTCTCGGAATTTTAATGTTGTGGATATAAATCAAAGATTTTGCAATGAAAAGAAAATAAGAAACTTTGGGAAATTTTTGAATGAGGACAGACTTATTAATACAGATAAAAAAAATTTCATTAAATTCAAATTGTTTTTTTGGCCCAATTATCGATTAGAAGATGTAGCTTGTATAAATCGCTATTGGTTTGATACCAATAACAGCAGTCGTTTCAGTATGTCAAGAATACATATGTATTCACAATTAAGAATGAATTCAATTTCAATTCCCAATGGAAAAATGACAAAATAAATTATAGTGGATTTCCTACATATCGTGTAACATATTTGGTAGATGAAAACCAACACTGTGTAATATTATAATACATGATACTGATTTCATAGTGTATCAATTTTAACTAGGAAGAGCGGAATCCTTTTAAGTAAAAATAAATTGCTTTCTTTCGTGAATACATATATGTTTTGTATATTATGTTTTGTATATTTGGATCAAATATACAAAACATAATATACAAAAATAAAAAACAAAGTAGTATATTAATGAATTTCAATTTTGATGTATACTAGATGAAAATAACAAGCATAAAAAATATTATTATTTTTACTGATCAGTAAAATTCACAGAAAAGAAAAATAGAAATCCTAATTTATGGTCAAAAATTCGTTCATCTCAGTTATTACACAAGAAGAAAAAGAAGAAAATAGCGGGTCTGTTGAATTTCAAGTATTCCATTTCACCAGTAAGATACGGAGACTTACTTCACATTTAGAATTGCACAAAAGAGATTTTTTATCGCAAAGGGGTCTACGAATAATTCTGGGAAAACGTCAACGATTATTGACTTATTTGTCAAAGAAAAAGAAAGTGCGTTATAAAAAATTAATGGATAAGTTAGATATTTGGGAACAAAAAATTCGTTAATTAAAATTTCATTTATTCTTTGAGTTTCTTATTATCCTTGTTCTTTTTTTTTAGTTTTCATAATAAAGAACAGGAACAAGACAAATAGAATGCAATACGATAATATATTAAAAAATATAATAAAATAAAGAATAAAACGGGAATAATAAGAAGATATTTGTTTCTTAATACATATGCATATGGAAATTCTTATCATGATTCATTAGGATTTCTAGTTTTTCTAATGTCTTCTCTAGCAGAATGTGAAAGATTACCTTTTGATTTATCAGAAAAGAGGAGGAATTAGTAGCAGGTTATCAAACCAAATATTAAGGTATAAAATACGGGTTCTTTTATCTTGCTTCTTACCTAAATCTATGAGTTTCTTCATTATTTGTAATAGTTCTTTACTTAGGTGAGTGGGATTTCTCTATTCCGTACATATCTCTTACTGAATTTTTTGGAATAAATAAAATGTTTAGAGTTTTTGTAATAGCAATTAGTATTTTTATCACATTAGCTAAAGCTTATTTGTTTATGTTCATTCCTATAAAAACAAGATGGACTTTACCTAGGATGAGAATGGATCAATTATTAAATCTTGGATGGAAATTTTTTTTACCTATTTCTCTAGATAATCTATTATTAACAACTTTTTTTTTCATTCAATTAGGAAGGTATCCTATAAAAAAATAGTTACTTTCCTGGACCTTAGTAAGATCATGAAATATTTTGACTTATTTATTTATTTTTTATTTCATAATGGATTTACCTGGACCAATACATGATATTCTTGTAGTATTTCTGGGATCAGTTCTTATATTAGGAGGTCTGGGAGTAGTATTATTTAAAAATCTCATTGATTCTGCCTTTTCATTGGGATTGATTCTTGTTTGTATATCCCTATTCTATATCTCATTGAATTCCTATTTTGTATCTGCCACGCAGTTCCTTATTTATGTGGGAGCCATAAATGTATTAATCATATTTGCTGTGATGTTCATGAACGATTCAGAATATTCCAACGATTCCTATTTGTAGACCATTGGAGGCAGGATCACTTCATTGGTTTGTACAAGTATTTTTTTTTTAATGCAATTACTATAAAAGCAACTGATAATAAGGATCCGCATAAAAAAGTTGCATAGCTAAATAGCATCATACTGACATGCATCATTAACCACTGAGATTGTAGAGCAGGTACTAATATTACGGGTTGATGCATTTCAGTTGAAAGACCTGACGTGGCGAAACCTTGGGTAAAAAAAGCACTTGGCGCAGTTATTGCACTTAAATTATTTTTATGATTCCAAAGATACGGAATCATATGAATAATAGATAAACTCCATGAAAGAAAGATTAATGATTCATATAAATTACTTAAAGTAAAATGTTCCGAAGAAATCCAACGAATAACTAAAAATCCTGTTATAGATAAAAAAGTAGCTATCATCCCTTTTTCTGACGAATTACGTAATTCTTCAATTTTGTATACTAATAAATTCATAAAATGAATTATAATCACAATTGAGATTATCGAAAAGTAAATATGAGTTAATATATGTTCTAAGGTCGCAAATATCATAAATAAGAGTCCCTTTTAAATAATTGAAATTGGGAAGGGGATTAAATAGAATCCAAAATATTAGGTTTTAGATTATATTATTATATTAGATTTATTGTATCTATATTATTCATATTATGAATTCTTATTTATGCCGCCACTCGGACTCGAACCGAGATGCTCTAGCACTGCTTCCTAAGAGCAGCGTGTCTACCAATTTCACCATGGCGGCGGCTTATCTTAAATAATAATAGAAAATTCATATTAAATTGTTGATATTGAATGATATTCAATATAGTTTAGAAAATAATGAATAAAGATGCATTTCCATTCTTCATATATAAATGTTCAATATCAATAAGACTTAATTATTAGTATCTTCATCTTCGTAAGTTCAGTTTTAATAATCAACTTTTTCATACTAGAAACCCAGCTCTTATTTATCCAGAAAAGTAAGAACTCAAGAGTTTTGTTCTCAGTTGAGATATAAAATTCAGAATTTTCTTTCTAACTATTTTGAACTATTTTGAGATCCAACACCTTAGTCTAAAATATAATGAAATATTCAGATTCTTCCTTGTCTATCGTAATTGTGCTTTTCTATTTTGAAAAGCACAATTCATAGTAAATAAAAAATCATCTCACGAATTCAATATAAATAAATAGAATAAGAATAGAAAATAATGAAAATAATAAATTATTAATAGCAAAAATAAAAAAAAAATAAAATACACAATAAATATTTTTCATATTACCTAGCTCTAATTAATAAGGAGAAGTAAAATACAAATACAATACATTAGTAAAATTGAATCATTTGTCTTCAAATTTCAAAATGGAAATTGGGAAGTTATTTAAAACATGTCAATTAAGATTTTTCCAATACTTTTTTTTGTCGCACAAAAAAACTTTTTGACTGTCCGGTGGAAATAGATTTAGCTAAAGAAAAAGCTTTTACTGCCTCTAAAGATCCTTTTTTTTTCCAAAGATTTCTACAAATATGCTTTTTTGACATAGAAGTACGTTTTTTTGGAACTGCCATTTAAAAGGTAGGTGACTCTTTTTTATAATTGTATGTGAAAGACATATATTGTTCAAAATAAATTACTTTTTATTAGTTAGTATCTATACTTAATACTTAATTCTATTAATTTTAAAATTTCCTCAATAATATCATAACATACAAATAGAAAAATAAAAATATTCTAATTATTAGAAAGTATTCTAAAGAAATATATACAAAAAGAATATACAAAAAAGTAATTTAATTTTAAATATTAGAGTCATATATCATATATATAATATTGCAAATATTCATATTTAATATTAAGAATAGTAATAGCAAATATTGATCTAAATAGTACTATATAGTACTATAAAATATAAAATAGTTAAAAAGTAATAAATAATTAATAAATAATAAAGTAAATAGTATAATAGTATATAATAATAATATAAATATATAAATATATTCAATCTATCTTAAATATAAATCCAAGAATTATAAAAATCTTTGTCATATAGTTTTTCTATTATGTATAAAGAAATTCTTCGTTCTAGCATTTCATAAAAAGTCGATAAACTGGGCGGATATGTAAAGGAGATTCTTTGTTTTCCGTCACTTGTAC